TGATTTCAAAGTAGCACGATCTAGTTCGAAAATTTCACCCAATTGAGCACGTCTAGCATATTTTTTCACAGTAGCAGGATCACTATAACTGACCCCGTTGAGTTCACCACCGTAAAACTCAACAGTTACACCTACTTGTTCAACGCTATACTTGGATTCCGCTCTTCTAAAAGGAACGTCAGCTCTAACAATTCCGTCCCCATCTATTAAAACGACCGGAAAGGTTTCAAAAAAAGTAGGCATACGGCGTACAAAGAGTTCACGTCCTTCTTTATCTCTAAAAATAGGGTGTCCTAACCATCCAACAGCTATTCCATCTCCGTTGTCCATTGAGCCCGCTCTAAATAATCCCCCTTTCGCTGGATTATTGCCAATGTAATCATAAAAAGCTAATTTCTCAGGAATTTTCGACCAAGCTTCCGATAAACTTTGATTTTCGGCTAGCCCAGCACTTATTCGTCGATATATTTCTTGCTGAAAGTATCCCTGATCCCATTGATAACGAGTAGGGCCAAATAATTCGATGGGGGTAGTTGCTGAACCATACCACATAGTTCCAGCAACAACAAAAGCTGCAAAAAAGACAGCAGCGATACTACTAGAAAGAACGGTTTCAATATTGCCCATACGTAATCCTTTGTATAGACGTTGAGGTGGACGAACACTAAGATGGAATAGGCCCGCTAATATGCCTAATGTTCCTGCTGCAATATGATGAGAAGCTATTCCTCCTGGAACAAAAGGATCAAAACCTTCCACGCCCCATGCTGGACTTACAGGTTGTACTTTTCCAGTTAGTCCATAAGGATCGGACACCCATATTCCGGGACCGTACAAGCCTGTTACATGAAATGCACCAAAACCAAAACAAGCCACTCCGGAAAGAAATAAATGAATTCCAAAAATCTTAGGCAAATCCAAAGAAGGTTTTCCTGTACGTTCATCAGAAAATATTTCTAGATCCCAATACACCCAATGCCAAATAGCTGCCAAAAAGCACAAGCCAGAAAACACAATATGCGCTCCGGCAACACCTTCGTAACTCCAAATACCGGGGTCCGTTATAGTCCCCCCGGTAATACTCCAACCGCCCCATGAATTCGTTATTCCTAAACGAGTCATGAAAGGTATAACGAACATACCCTGTCTCCACATTGGATCAAGAACGGGGTCAGAGGGATCAAAAACAGCTAATTCATATAGAGCCATCGAACCGGCCCAACCAGCAACCAGAGCTGTATGCATAATATGGACAGAAATCAACCGGCCGGGATCATTCAATACGACGGTATGAACACGATACCAAGGCAAACCCATGGAAAATACCCCTCTATAAAAGAAAAATGACACTATGTAACTTTATTGCATTGGAAAAGACTATGACTATGCAATGGATCCCTTTTGTTCAATGGATTATCTCGGAACAAGGGTTAATGTTTGTTCTATTCTTATTGGTAATAATGGAACAATTATGTTTGTAGGAACAAAAAGAAACAAATCTATTCTATACCCGATAAGTAGAAATACGCAATGGGGAGTTGATACCATCATATATCAATAAATGCTTTCATACCTAGTTATTATTGGAAGGCTATATTGGTAAGAATTTTTCTTTATTTATTCTGTCTTTTAAAACTAAACCTTTCTAATCTATGCAGAAAATAGAACAAAGGTTAATATTATAAAGACAATAACCATAATTACTATTATTACGTTTCCATATCAAAGTGAAATAGAGTACTTAATTATTTTTTCTTTCATTTCATGCCTATTGGTGTTCCAAAAGTTCCCTTTCGAAGTCCTGGAGAGGAAGATGCATCTTGGGTTGACGTATAGTGCGACTTGTCAGATATATTGGGTCATATGGGATTTCCCCATTCTCTCTCCCGATTGAGATATCCCCCCTTTCGCCCAAAAAAGATTGATTGAATCATCCAAAATTTGGAGCGTGAAATGCAATTAGATCCATTTTTTCGTTTTAGGGGGATTTCGATTAATATTATCAATTAGAAAAATTTATGGCTGGATCGGTTGGACCAACAAAATGAAGTATCCAGGCTCCGTTTATAAAAAGCCCAATCCCAATTGGGAATATATTGCAGATTACTACTTGTATTATATAGTTTATTTATTTTAATTCTTAATTGTTTCGATTTGAAATTAAAAATAGAAAAAGAGCGATCTTAATCTTAATCACTCCAATAAAGTAATGAATAGATTGAATATTTCAATTAATGAAATAAATAAAAAACGGAAAATCTTAACAAAAAAACAAGTGGTATTGGAAACATTTGTCCTATATGTGCAAATAAAAATCGGGCAGATCTTTACCCGGAGTAGAGCATAAACCTAAAAAAATTAAAGAGACCCATTCAAGAACAAGACAATGACATCGCGATTTGTATTGAATCTCGATGATATGATACATCAATGAAAAGTAAGTTCGATGGGGTTAGTAAATTCCATTTTTTTTTAGTAGAATTTTCTTCTATTTTAATTATAGAAATAGTATTCTATTAGTATATGAATAATTAGGTAATTTCGGGAAAGAAGCAATAAAGTAATCTTTTATTGAAAAACGGAAAAGGAGCTCCTTAATTATTCATTATCAGTTGGAAAAATCTCTATGAAAAATAAAAAAGGGATATAGAATCTACACATTGATTTTTTTTCACAATTTTGTTTGAACCGTATGCATCAAAAGGTGCATGTACGGTTCCTAAGGGATACCATTTTACCCTAATCAACCGACTTTATCGAGAAAGATTACTTTTTTTAGGCCAAGAAGTCGATAGCGAGATCTCGAATCAACTTATTGGTCTTATGGTATATCTCAGTATCGAGGACGATACCAAGGATTTGTATTTGTTTATAAATTCTCCTGGCGGGTGGGTAATACCTGGAGTAGCTATTTATGATACTATGCAATTTGTGCGACCAGATGTACATACAATATGCATGGGGTTAGCTGCTTCAATGGGATCTTTTATCCTGGTCGGAGGAGAAATTACCAAACGTTTAGCATTCCCTCACGCTTGGCGCCAATGAATTTTTATTTTTAGAGAAAAAAGAAGACTATGCCTTCACCATATGAAATATTAAGTAATAATAGCATGGCACTTTGAATTCGATATGAGAAATTTTTTTCTATTTTAGTTTCAAAACATTCGATTATGTATCGAAAGAGTAGTATGAGATGAAGAGTATTCCCGATTTTTTATATCAGGAGTCCATTTCAGCGTCACAAACTTTTTTCATAAAAAAGACTCTATTTAGGTTTGAAAGAGTACAAAAAAATTTCTTTCTTACCTTATTTTTTCAGATCAAAAAGAAACTTTGGGATTGCTGAATTACAGACAAAACAAATATATAAAGCAACGGAGCCATCATAGTATTTTTGAGTTCCCACGAAAAGAAGGGTGGTAATTGGATAATTTACTGATCGGGGTCTGATCATTTTCTCTTTCTTCAACGGAAAATCAAAGTAAATTCCATTCTAGAGCCGTATGCAATTCGAAAAAGATGCACGTACGGTTGTTCAATTCTCTCTTTTTATTGTTATTTCATATTTATTCTCTTCGCCTAATTGAATTGTGCGAGATAGAAGAACTTTTTATTGTATATCATCAGGGTAATGATTCATCAACCCGCGAGCTCTTTTTATGAAGCCCAAACGGGAGAATTTCTCCTGGAAGCGGAAGAACTTTTGAAATTGCGCGAAACCCTCACAAGGGTTTATGTACAACGAACGGGCAAACCTGTATGGGTTGTATCCGAAGATATGGAAAGGGATATTTTTATGTCAGCAACAGAAGCCCAAGCTCATGGAATTGTTGATCTTGTAGCGGTCGAATAAAACGAATAAAAATAGTGAAACATTTACAATTTTTGTCGTTACTAGGTTTATCAGTCTGGGTTTACTATTCTATTAACTAGAAATACATTCGGTTAGGATTGATCTAAACCAGCCCATTATGTATATGATTCAGCATGCCAACTATTAAACAACTTATTAGAAACACAAGACAGCCAATCAGAAATGTCACGAAATCCCCCGCTCTTCGGGGATGCCCTCAGCGCCGAGGAACATGTACTAGGGTGTATGTGTGACTCGTTCAGATTATGAGCTGGAACAAAAACAAACGAAAGGAAAGAATTTTTCCAGTATCAATGATCAGTACTGGTGAATAGTCTAAAACTCCAGCCACTATCGAAAATTAATAAAATGAAAAAGATCAATTCATCTAGTGAGTATGAAATTTATGGTTTCTATTGGTAGAAATCGGATTTAAGATAAGAAAAAACTTCCCATCGGTAGCGAACGTTAGCCGTTTAGCAGGGAATCTTATTTTAAGAGCAAAAAAATTCTGCTCCCCCTCTTGTAAGAACGGACTAATAGGGTCAGCTATCCAGCTAATCTTCAAAATTAAATACCGTTACTGTATAGGTAGATCTCGTTGTGAAAGACCTATTACTGGAGAATTCATGGGTAGAGCCAAAGAGTTTGAACTGTACAAGTTATCAATAAGATTCCGGAAATGAAGTTGAAGTAAAGGGCTCCGGTGTATAGAAAGGACCTCACCGTTTAAAAAGTAACCATAGAAACGAAGGAACCCACTATTTCTTTAATCATCTATATTTAATTTGAATTTACATTTTTTTTTATTTACTTTTGTTTGATACATTAAGACAATTTTTTGTCTTGTTTCAAGTCGAAATGTCGAAAAAAAGTGGTTGGGAAGGTTATAGTAGCAAAAGCCATTGGAATTTTTATTTTATACATTGGAAAAATCCGTTTTGTTATTAATAGATCAAGGAGATAAAAGAATAACTCAAAGAAAGAAAATCAATTAGTTATTCATCAAAGTTTCATTTATTCAATGACTAGAGTTAAACGAGGATATATAGCTCGAAGACGAAGAAGAAAAATTCGTTTCTTTGGATCAAGCTTTCGAGGGGCTCATTCAAGGCTTACTCGAACTATTGCTCAACAAAAAATAAGAGCTTTGGTTTCGGCTCATCGGGATAGAGATAGACAAAAGAGGGATTTTCGTCGTTTGTGGATCACTCGGATAAACGCAGTAATTCGCGAAAAAGTTGTATACTATAATTATAGTAAATTTATACACGATCTGTACAAGAGACAGTTGCTTCTTAATCGTAAAATACTTGCACAAATAGCTATATTAAATAGGAATTGTATTTATATGATTTACAATGAGATCATAAAAAAGGAAGGTTCAAAAGAATACCAATACCTCGAAATGAGTTAAATTAAGTTCCCCGGAGTTTATTCTCCGGGAGTATAGAGTAGAAATTAGTCTGAGAAAATACGATAAATATAAATAAATAAAAATTAACAAATTCATTCAAAAAAAAATTCCCAATTTTTATATTATCTTATGACGGGACAATCAAATCTAGAAGAATCAATCTATATTCTCATATTTTTTTAGAACAAAACCGCAATCCGTTACGTTAAATATGAAATGAATAAAGAAAAAGAATAAATAAGTCTATTATTTATTTTTTGTTCTAAAACTCGCAGTTCTAGTAGTCGACTCAGTTCTTTCAAATTGTTTCTCATTATTAAGAAAAGGTAACAAAGATAAAATACGAGCTTGTTTTATAGCACTAGTAATTAATCGTTGTTGTTTCAAGGTCAATCTATTCACTCGCCTAGATAAAATTTTTCCTTGTTCACTAATAAATCGACTAATTAAACTCATGTTTCTATAATCAATTCGATCCCCCGATTGGATCGGAGGCAAACGTCTACGAAACGATCGCTTGGATTTAATAAAGGGTCGCTTGGATTTATCCATAGTTTGTTTAGTTTCTTCCTTATACCGAAAATACTAAAATCCTATTTCTTAATTCGAATTTTTTTAGGTCCAGCCTAAATAGGATTTGTTTATTTCTATTTTATATATTATATATAATAATATGAAATCTTGAATATAGAAATCCATTTTCTATTAAAAAAAAATAGTAAATAATATAGAATGAAAATCCTTTTGTCCCCTTACTTGAAAGGGTAATAGGCAGACGCCCGATTCGATCTATTTCTTTATCTCTCCATGAATTGTATGTTTGGAACAAATAGGGCAAAATTTTCGCAATTCCAACCGACTAGGCGTATTGTGTCGATTTTTTTGAGTAATATATCTGGAAACGCCCCTTGATCCTTTATTAACACTCTTTCGAACACAACTAGTACATTCCAGAATAACTTTTACTCGTACATCTTTACCCTTAGCCATGAACCTCCTTTGGATATGGATATTTGATTCAAGCAACTTTTCTATTTAAAGGAAAAAAATAGAAAAGTTGCAAAAACAGAAATTACTAACTAGAAATACAATTCGAAAGATTTTGTTGAAATCAATAGAGTAAGAATAATGTATAAGTTAAGGAAAGAAATACTAAGGAATCAAATTCAAAAGTTTTTGAACTATATTTCTAATCACAGTATTTCATTCTCGAATCTTCGTTAACCCTTTCCCATATCAATAACTAGAATGAAAAAAAGGGGAATGTCAACGCATCTGGGAAAAAACGATTGATTTCTATTAATAGACCAGCTAAAGACCCAAACCATAAAGCACTTAGTACCGGTGCCACGGAAAGATATGTTTTGAAATCTCGCATTTCAAACCCTCCTTTTAAATTTCTTTAATGTATAAGTAATCCATACCTAATCTATGATCCGATGCATATATGATAGTTAAAGACTACTTGTGTTTGTATAAGTCAAATTAAAATGTACAATAATATAATACAATAATATAATTAATTAATATAGTAGATAGTAGTATGGTAGGTAAGAGATTTTTTTAAGAAAAAGAAAAACATGCCCCCTCCTACTGAACTGGGCATTTCCGAAAAATCTTTTTTTAGTTTACGACAGGTTTTTCATATACATAAATAGAAATTTCTATTATACCTTATAGGTATATATAGGATACGAGACCAAAAAGAAGAAGAAATCGCAGGGAAATGAAATTAATTATGTATTTCTATAGGAAATGAAATAAGGATGTGGAAAATAAGACAAGGATTCTTTACAATTACATTACACTATAAAAAAAACTATTAAATTGAAAGGGATGTAGCGCAGCTTGGTAGCGCGTTTGTTTTGGGTACAAAATGTCACGGGTTCAAATCCTGTCATCCCTACCTAATTACTTTTACTCTGAGAAGTAAGGAGGAATTTATTGAAATTTTGATTAAATTTGGACATACGTAATCTCTCATTTTTTTTATGATACTCTATAATGATAGATAGTATATACATATAGGATGTAGATAGAGTTTTGAGTTATACAAAATCCGTTCTTTCCAGCCTTATCTTTTGTGATAAGAAAGCGCTCTTAGTTCAGCTCGGTAGAACGTGGGTCTCCAAAACCCAATGTCGTAGGTTCAAATCCTACAGAGCGTGATTCCATTCTTGTTAGGTCAAATTGAATTATCGAATTAGACTGAAATAGATGAATAAGA